TCGACCCAGTGGATAAGCTAGATAAAGAGACAAAATAAGCGCGTATAATTCAGCAATTCCTGTTTGTTCTCCTAATTGATTGCAATGAAACTTGGCCCAATCTTTTCCTCAAAAAAAGAAAGATTGGGCCGAATCGGATAAAGTATAAACATCTTATACTAATCCTATACTATGGGGTCTTTGTGTATTTGCATATATCTTTTTTTATATGTACAGACCTTACGATATACAAGTATATACAAAATCTAAACATAAGAAGATAAGATCGAAGGAAGACTAAACAACTTATCTATTCTATTTATCTATTCTATTATTTATTGTTGGAACCATAGGCTGAATTATGGATCCTTGGGATTGGATTGGTGGATCATTTTATATTCCTTAGTTTCAGGCCATAGATCAAGCCAAGGGAAGGATTCTTTCTACCCCTATCCTGTATATTGTCTTTTTTGTTCCCTGTTGTAATAGAAACTATTTGACTATATGACACGAGATTCTACGAGACGAGAATTCTTTTTTAATTTATGGGAAGAAACAACTATGTATCTTTTTGATGAGAATTTAAAGTTTTACATGAGAAAAACCTGTCTTTATCTTTATATATCATATATCTTTTTTTGAGGAAAAGATTCTATCATAATCTATATCATAATATTGAAATGATTCACCGGACGTTTTTCATTAACAATCTTAATGATTGGATCATATACTTCATTTGAATTCTGATGAGAAATAAAAAGAAAAAAAATAGTAAAATGATTTTTTCTTCATCGAATGACTATTCATCTATTAGTATTAGGTTTTTATCAAATAGGGGGCAGAAAGAATCTATGGAAAAATGTTGGTTCAATTCAATGTTGTCTAACAAGAAGTTAGAACATAGGTGTGGACTCAGTAAATCAATGGATGATAGTCTTGATGCTCTTGGACATACCAGTGGAAGTGAAGAAACTATTCTAAATGATGCGGAGAAAAAGATTCCTAGTTGGGACAGTTATAGTTTCAGTAATATTAATTATCTAAATTATTTATTTGATAGCAGGAATATTTGGAGTTTGATCTCTGATCATACTTTTTTAGTTAGAAATAGTAATGGTGACACTTATTCTGTATATTTTGATATTGAAAATCATATTTTTGATATTGACAATGCTAGTTTGAGTGAACTAGAGATTCTTTTTCCTAGTTATTTGAATAGTGGGTCTAATAGTAGTAATTACTACTATTATTATTCCATGTATGATACTCAATCTAATTGGAATAATCACATTAATAGTTGCATTGATAGTTATCTTCGTTTTGAAATCAATAGTGACATTTACAGTGGTATCGACAGTTACATTTTTAGTTTCATTTGTACGGAAAGTACAAGTAGTATTGAAAGTGGAAATTCTAGTATCAAAACTAGTAGCAGTTATTTCAATAGAAGAGAAATATCTAATGATTTCGATATAAATACAAAATACAAACAGTTATGGGTTCAATGTGAGAATTGTTATGGATTAAATTATAAAAAATTTTTTAGTTCAAAAATGAATATTTGTGAACACTGCGGATATCATTTGAAAATGAGTAGTTCAGATAGAATTGAACTCTTTATTGATCCTGGCACTTGGGAGCCTATGGATGAAGATATGGTTTCTATGGACCCCATTGAATTTCATTCAGAGGAGGAACCTTATATAGATCGCATCTCTTTTTATCAAAGAAAAACGGGTTTAACTGAAGCTGTTCAAACGGGCATAGGTCAACTAAATAGTATTCCCATAGCAATTGGAGTTATGGATTTTCAGTTTATGGGAGGTAGTATGGGATCCGTAGTAGGTGAGAAAATCACCCGTTTGATCGAGTATGCTACTAATCGATCTCTACCTGTCATTATTGTGTGTGCTTCTGGAGGAGCACGCATGCAAGAAGGGAGTTTGAGCTTGATGCAAATGGCTAAAATATCTTCTGCTTCATATGATTATCAATCAAATAAAAAGTTATTCTATGTATCAATCCTTACATCTCCTACAACTGGCGGAGTTACAGCAAGTTTTGGTATGTTGGGAGATATCATTATTGCTGAACCTAATGCCTACATTGCGTTTGCGGGTAAAAGAGTAATTGAACAAACATTGAAAAAGACAGTACCCGATGGTTCACAAGCGGCTGAGTATTTATTTGATAAGGGCTTATTCGACCCAATCGTACCACGTAATCCTTTAAAAGGTGTTCTGAATGAGTTATTTCAGCTACATGGTTTCCTTCCCTTGAATCAAGATTCAAAAATACCTTGAATCAAGATTCAAAAAAAAAGATTGAAATTCTTCATTTTCAAATGGAAGTATAGCACTAGCTTCAGTTATTTTTATTTGTAGCGAATACGCATTTAGTTCATTATAATTAAAAAAATAAAACTAAGAAGATGGTGTTTTCTTTGGAGACATCCGTTATAAGTGTAGTAAGAGTTAGAAGTTTTGGATAATGATTTTTTGCCCCGGATCCCTTTTTTATTCTACCTCTCTTCCTGATTAGGAATAAGCATCCCTCTATCGACAAGATAAAAAAGAATTTCTTTCTCCTTCCGATAAATCCGGGAAATAAAAATAAAATTCTCCGTCCTTTTGACATATTCATATATAGAACAACGAAAAATAGATAAAAAAAGATATTGAAAAAAATAAAAAGAAATAAGAAATCTCAAATCAAAGAAATAAAATAGAAATATTCAAATAAAAAATAATAAGAATATAGAAGTTCTTTCTATTTAGCGAAAACCCCCGTTTTTCACTAGGAATCCCTGTTTGTTGGATAAGATTGGTTAAAGTCGGGAACTCATAAGAAACTCTTTTCTATCTTTCCTTTCAAAACAAAAAAGGTGTTTTGAAAGGAAAGATAGAAAGACGATGAAGATAAGGATGGGAGAAGAAGAATCCAATTTATTAAAGTGGATTCTCATAAATATTCGTGTAGAAAGAGGAATAGGTACACTTCATTGAGTTCTACATTCGTTATTGATTATGAAATACTTCATATTAATATTCTATCTAATAGATAGACTTATCATAAGATATCTTTATAATTATAATAATAATAGGTACAAATATGAAATTGAGGTACCCATTCTATGATAGATTTTAACCTTCCCTCTATTTTTGTTCCTGTAGTGGCCCTAGTCTTTCCGGCAATCGCAATGGCTTCTTTATCTCTTTATGTCCAAAGAAATAAGATTGTCTAAATATGATGGGACCAAATCTCATCAATTTATTTCAAAACTGGATCATCATACAGATACTTTTTTAATGTAATATGGTAGGATATATGATATGTGGCTTTTCCTAAAACAAATGGAAGAGTTGTTTTGTTATGTATGCAGATGCATAATATACGCATTAATGCATGTATATGCGGTTATAGCTTAATAAATTAAATGATTAAATTCAAAATGATCAGCAAATCTTTTTTTAAAAATATTTGAAATAGAAACTCAATTTATCTAACCAATTATTCCTAATAGTTCCTGTTGGAATGCTGCTAGTTGATGAAAGTTACTTCGGGATCAAGCAATAAAAGTCGAGTCAAATCCTTTTGGATTATTCTCTCAATTCCAATCGAATGCAACTGGATCTAGTATAGTATGAACTGGCGATCAGAACATATATGGATAGAACTTATAACGGGGTCTCGAAAAACAAGTAATTTTTGCTGGGCCTGTATCCTTTTTTTAGGTTCGCTAGGATTCTTAGTGGTTGGAACTTCCAGTTATCTTGGTAAAAATCTGATATCCGTATTTCCGTATCAGCAAATTCTTTTTTTCCCACAAGGGATCGTGATGTCTTTTTATGGGATCGCAGGTCTATTCATTAGTTCTTATTTGTGGTGCACAATTTCATTGAATGTAGGTAGTGGTTATGACCAATTCGATAGAAAAGAAGGGATAATGTCCCTTTTTCGTTGGGGATTTCCTGGAATAAATCGTCGCGTCTTCCTTCGTTTCTTTATGAAAGATATCCAATCAATCAGAATGGAGGTGAGAGAGGGTCTTTTTCCTCGTCGTGTCCTTTATATGGAAGTTAGGGGCCAAGGAGCTATTCCCTTGACCCGTACTGATGAGAATTTGACTCCACGAGAAATTGAACAAAAAGCTGCCGAATTGGCCTATTTCTTGCGCGTACCCATTGAAGTATTTTGAAATGAATTGAAGAATAAATCTCAGCATGAGAGAAGGAACTTAATACATCTCAAAAGCAGGAGGACGTATATGGAACAATATTAATAAAATCTAATATAACTAATAACTAATCAAATAAAATATATTAAGGAGAATAGAAACTATTTGTACACAAAAACTATTTTGTATACGCATACACATGGTGTCCAGCTTCACTCTTTATACTAGTAAAAGGTCTAATAATTATAGATTCATCAAATATCCTAACATGTCTTTTGTTTTCGTAAAACATAATTCCTCTTTTTAGGCCTTTGAATTGATACCCTATCCCCGCGCTGCGGTTAGACAGTGAAATCTTTCGAATTCAAAATAGAAATAAAAGAATTAAAGGATCCTGTAGGGTTCGTCTTTAAATCCAAATTCTATTCGTTAGTTCAAATGGGTTTTCGAGTCTTCATCGAAAGGAATAAATAAAGGGGAAATTGGTTACAATTTGCCTAATTGTGATCTCTGGAATATGGAAAGAATATTTACTTCTTTTTTTTTCATTTGAAAAGGGCCCTTCTTCTATGTTCTATTCTAGATTATTCTAGATCCAAAAACTCAATTCTTACACAAAAACAAAAATAGGAAAAGATCCATAGGTTCGATACCTTATTCTTGTTTTCTTGTTAGAGTTATAGGCTCTTGTTATATAATTCATGCTTCATAGAAATCTCAGATAGAATCGACGAATGAAACAGGTTCATTAACAATTCACATCATGGATACAGAATGAAAAAAAAGAAAGCATTGACTTCCCTCCCATATCTTGTGTCTATACTCTTTTTGCCCTGGTGGATTTCTCTCTCATTTAAGAAATGTCTAGAAACTTGGGTTATTAATTGGTGGAATACCAGGCAATCCGAAATCCTTTTGAATGATATTCAAGAGAAAAATGTTCTAGAAAAATTTATGGAATTAGAAGAACTATTCCTGTTGGACGAGATGATAAAGGAGTACTCGAAGACACATATGCAAAGACTTCGTATAGGAATGCACAAGGAAACAATACAATTGGTCCAAAGACACAATGAATCTCATTTCCATATCATTTTGCATTTCTCTACAAATCTAATCTGTTTCGCTATTCTAAGTAGTTATTTTTTTCTGGGTAATGAAGAACTTTTCATTCTAAATTCTTGGATTCAGGAATTTCTCTATAACTTAAGTGATACAATCAAAGCTTTTTTGATTCTTTTAGTTACTGATTTATGGATCGGATTTCACTCGACCCATGGTTGGGAACTAATGATTGGTTCGATCTACAGCGATTTTGGATTGGCTCAGAATGATCAGATTATATCTGGTCTTGTTTCCACTTTTCCAGTGATTCTAGATACAATTGTGAAATATTGGATCTTCCATTTTTTAAATCGTGTATCTCCTTCGCTTGTAGTAATTTATCATTCAATGAATGAATGAATAATTCATTAGATCTTTTTCTTTATACTTCTACCTTATTCACTTCAAGGTATTCATAATTCATACTATAGTACAATTATTTCAGTACAATCAATACAATGGCAAACTTGTGGATAGGGAATTCTACTAGATACCTATCAAATTTATTGTAGAAATTCCGGGGATCAATGATTGGACCATGCAAAATAGAAAGACTTTTTCTTGGGTAAAAGAACAGATGACTCGATCCATTTATGTATCGATCATGATATATGTAATAACTCGAGCATCTATTTCAAATGCATATCCCATTTTTGCACAGCAGGGTTATGAAAATCCACGAGAAGCAACTGGGCGAATTGTATGTGCCAATTGCCATTTAGCTAATAAGCCCGTGGATATTGAAGTTCCGCAAGCTGTACTTCCTGATACTGTATTTGAAGCAGTTGTTCGAATTCCTTATGATATGCAACTGAAGCAAGTTCTTGCTAATGGTAAAAAAGGAGCTTTGAATGTAGGAGCTGTTCTTATTTTACCCGAGGGATTCGAATTAGCCCCCCCCGATCGTATTTCTCCCGAAATTAAAGAAAAGATGGGCAATCTTTCTTTTCAGTGTTATCGTCCTAATAAAAGAAATATTCTTGTGATAGGTCCTGTTCCCGGTCAGAAATATAGTGAAATCGTCTTTCCTATTCTTTCCCCCGACCCTGCGACGAAAAAAGACGTTCACTTCTTAAAATATCCCATATATGTAGGTGGGAACAGAGGGAGGGGTCAGATTTATCCTGATGGTAGCAAGAGTAACAATACAGTTTATAATGCTACATCTGCTGGTATAGTAAGCAGAATAGCACGTAAAGAAAAGGGGGGATATGAAATAACCATAGTTGATGCATCAGAAGGACGTCAAGTGGTTGATATTATACCTCCAGGACCAGAACTTCTTGTTTCAGAAGGTGAATCCATCAAGCTTGATCAACCATTAACAAGTAATCCAAATGTAGGAGGTTTTGGTCAGGGAGACACGGAAATAGTGCTTCAAGATCCATTACGAGTCCAAGGCCTTCTGTTCTTCTTGGCATCTGTGATTTTGGCACAAATCTTTTTGGTTCTGAAAAAGAAACAGTTTGAAAAGGTTCAGTTGTACGAAATGAATTTCTAAATCTAGAGATTCCTTAAAATAAAGTTGGTAAAAGTGCCAAATTCTTGTTGATCGATAGAATGATATATGATTCAAAAAATTATATAAGTCTTTTCTTTGTTTTTTTTTTTACTCTTTTTTATTTTGCGGGATGTCTGAAACTCATTACTTGTATACCATTCCTAATGATAGAAAATAAGTATACAAATAGAAAAGGATAGAATACAAGGCAAGGAGGACGGGAAAATTGAAATTTCTAGAAAGTATTCTTAGTCTTCCTAATCGTCTATTCGATTCGATACAAGACGACACAAGAAAAGGATTTTCTTGTGTCGTCTTGTATCGAAAGAATCATGTCTCCTATTTGCCAAAGATTCTTATTCCTTGTTTTATTTTCCGGGTAGAATTGAACAAATAGAACTCCTTCAATTCACTTCAACTTATAACTTAGAAAAATAATTCAAGACTTATCTTGTTTTGTTTCGGCCGAAAAGCGGATTAGATCTTTACGCATATCCAATTCTTTCTTTATTATCTCATTACAGTTTTCTTTTTTTCTATTTCTATTATAATTTATATTATATTATTATATATATATATATAAATAAAAATAGAAATAGAGTTTTTTTCTTTTTATTATTTGTTTTAGTTTAGTAGAAATAGTTGAGTATAAAAAGAAAAGGATTTGCAGGATGTTTCATACGGATAAATCCATACGTATTGGATAATCGATGGATTCGATTCCTCCTCTCTTGTTGCT